GGGAATCGTCGAGGTATTTGTTCAAATAGGTATAATCCATGTAATCGAAGAAACTATCAAAATGAAACGGTTGACGATAATAAGTATACGAAAGAGAAAGAACCCTATTTTTGTAGTTCCTATGATGCACTTGGAGCTTATCGGCAGAAACGAATCAATTTAGATAGTCCTTTGTGGCTCCGGTGGCGACTCGATCAACGTGTCATTGCCTCAAGAGAAGTTCCCATCGAAGTTCAATATGAATCTTTGGGTACCTATCATGAGATTTATGGGCACTATCTAATAGTAAGAAGTGTAAAAAAAGAAATCCTTTGTATATACATTCGAACAACTGCCGGTCATATTTCTTTTTATCGAGAAATAGAAGAAGCCATACAAGGGTTTTGTCGGGCCTACTCATACGATACCTAAGCTAAGTAATTATGTGATACCGTGGGAATTCGGTTCTCTACGGCTCAACCGGTATCATAATTCCTGAATTTCTACGTGAATCAAGATCGAGGAAAGGAAGTCTTCAAATCACTGACTCAAACCCATTGTCGAATCCTACTCAGCGGAATATGGAGGTACTTATGGCAGAACGGGCCGATCTGGTTTTTCACAATAAAGTGATAGATGCAACTGCCATGAAACGACTTATTAGCAGATTAATAGATCACTTCGGAATGGCATATACATCGCACATCCTGGATCAAGTAAAGACTCTGGGTTTCCAGCAAGCCACTGCTACATCCATTTCATTAGGAATTGATGATCTTTTAACAATACCTTCTAAGGGATGGCTAGTCCAAGATGCTGAACAACAAAGTTTGATTTTAGAAAAGCACCATCATTATGGGAATGTACACGCGGTAGAAAAATTGCGTCAATCCATTGAGATATGGTATGCTACAAGTGAATATTTGAGACAAGAAATGCATCCTAATTTTAGGATGACTGATCCTTCTAATCCAGTCCATATAATGTCCTTTTCGGGAGCTAGAGGAAATGCATCTCAGGTACACCAATTAGTAGGTATGAGAGGATTAATGTCGGACCCCCAAGGACAAATGATTGATTTACCCATTCAAAGCAATTTACGCGAAGGACTCTCTTTAACGGAATATATAATTTCCTGCTACGGAGCCCGCAAAGGAGTTGTGGATACTGCTGTACGAACATCAGATGCTGGATACCTCACGCGTAGACTTGTTGAAGTAGTTCAACACATTGTTGTGCGTAGAACAGATTGTGGCACTATCCGAGGTATTTCCGTGAGTCCTCGAAACGGGATGACGGAAAAAATTTGGATCCAAACACTAATTGGTCGTGTATTAGCAGACGATATATATATGGGTCTACGATGCATTGCCACTCGAAATCAAGATATTGGTATTGGACTTGTCAATCGATTCATAACCTTTCGAGCACAATCAATATATATTCGAACCCCCTTTATTTGCAGGAGTACATCTTGGATCTGTAGATTATGTTATGGTCGGAGTCCCACTCATGGCGACCTGGTCGAATTGGGAGAAGCAGTAGGTATTATTGCAGGTCAATCAATTGGGGAACCAGGGACTCAACTAACATTAAGAACTTTTCATACCGGTGGAGTATTTACAGGTGGTACTGCAGAACATGTACGAGCTCCTTCTAATGGAAAAATCAAATTCAATGAGGATTTGGTTCATCCCACACGTACACGTCATGGACATCCTGCTTTTCTATGTTATATAGACCTGTATGTAACTATTGAGAGTCAGGATATTCTACATAATGTGAATATTCCACAAAAAAGTTTTCTTTTAGTTCAAAACGATCAATATGTAGAATCAGAACAAGTGATTGCTGAGATTCGCGCTGGAACATCCACTTTCAATTTTAAAGAGAGGGTTCGAAAACATATTTATTCTGACTCAGAGGGCGAAATGCACTGGAGTACCGATGTGTACCATGCGCCTGAATATAGATATGGTAATGTTCATCTCTTACCAAAAACAAGCCATTTATGGATATTATCAGGAGGTCCGTGCAGATCCAGTATAGTCACTTTTTCGCTCCACAAGGATCAAGATCAAATGAATGTTCATTCTCTTTCTGTCGAACGGAGATCCATTTCTGACCTCTCAGTGACTAATGATCGAGTGAGACACAAATTGTTTAGTTCGGATCCTTCCAGTAAAAAAGGGCAGGGGATTCTTGATTATTCAGGACCTGATCGAATCATATCTAATGGTCATTGGAATTTCCTATATCCTGCCATTCTCCACGAGAATTCTGATTTATTGGCGAAAAGGCGAAGAAATAGATTCATCATCCCATTCCAATATGATCAAGAACGGGAGAAAGAACTAATGCTCCGTTCTGGTATCTCGATTGAAATACCCATAAATGGGATTTTACGTAGAAATAGTATTCTTGCTTATTTCGACGATCCCCGATACAGAAGAAGTAGTTCAGGAATTACTAAATATGGGACCATAGAGGTGGATTCAATCGTCAAAAAAGAGGATTTGAT